AATGTGTATTCTATATCACATGTGATAAGAGAAAGTCATTTACGCCCAAATACGTTTGTCAAAGAATCAGAAGGATAAGGGAATTTGGAACCGCTAACGAAAAAGGGGGATAGGGTAAATATTTTAGGGGTCAAATAGGCTTTTTGGGGATAGAGGGACTTGAACCCTCACGATTTTTAAAGTCGACGGATTTTCCTCTTACTATAAATTTCATTGTTGCCGGTATTGACATGTAGCATGTAGAATGGGACTCTATCTTTATTCTCGTCCGATTAATAAGTTCTTTAAAAGATCTATCGGACTATGGAGTGAATGAGTTGATGAATATTCGATTTATTCTTCAACGTGAAATAAATTCACACCGATTTTTCCATTTTTTCATATTAAAAAAACAGATTCGGGCCAACATTAATCATTTGATATAGTATTCAATAGATGCGTTTATCCTTCATCCTTTCTAAAGTTTCCATGGAAAGATTCCTCTACCGGCGCAGTCAACTCCATTTGTTAGAACAGCTTCCATTGAGTCTCTGCACCTATCCCTTTTTTTCGTTTTTTGAACCTTTGTTTTGAGAAAACAGGATTTGGCTCAGGATTGCCCATTTTTATTAATTCCGGGGTTTCTCTGAATTTGAAAGTTATCACTTAGTAAGTTTCCATACCAAGGCTCAATCCAATTAAGTCCGTAGCGTCTACCGATTTCGCCATATCCCCCTTCTTTTTGTCTTTTGTTTTGAGATTCAGATTTTATTAGAATATTATTCCTTTTTTCTTTCATTTATACTGGAACCTTTGAATTTATTAGATAGCGATTACTATCTCGAAAAAGTATTTTTTCTTACCTATAGGAAACCCGTATTTGATTGAATCAAATTGAATTTTATCATTTCTGTATCGGCAATTCAATATAGATTGATATATATCCTTTATATATCTTTCTCTTCATGCCACTTTTCCCATGCAATTGGGATACTTAAAGGGTCGATTTTTTTTTTTTTCTTAACTTCCCCTTTTACGAATGAAAGCCGAGGAATGTTTGATTAGTTATAATTAATCAACCAAATTAGGAAGAAATATAGAGAAATATTGTAAGATAGAAAATAGAGAAGTGTAACAAAAATAATTTCAAATATCATGTGAATTCAAAAAAAAAAGTTTGACTATCTAAAAATATTTAAGATTGACTATCGAATATTATTCTATTCGAATTTAGAATTGTGATAAAGAAATCCAAATTTGGATATCGCTATAGAAATCGTTATGTTCTATAATATCCAATATTTTTTGGTAATTATGGATTCTATTCTTTTCTATATTTCTAGAGACACTATTACTATAATATGGGCCCGCTTAGCTCAGAGGTTAGAGCATCGCATTTGTAATGCGATGGTCATCGGTTCGATTCCGATAGCCGGCTTTTTTATATTTTTCATTTTTTTATTCCATTTTTCAAAAATGGAGAATCTTCCTTTGAAATCAAAGAATATTGAAAAGTGTCTTCCCCTCTTTCCAAAATCCATGAATTTATTAAGTTATAGGGGGGAACTCATGACTATGCCAGGAAAAGGATCTTATATATTCTTATATATATATAATAATAGAAAGTTTGACTATTTATCCAATTTATCTCATTCTTCTGTATAGTAATAGTACAAGTACACTACTTCAGCAAACTTCGCTTCATTTAGTTCAGTTTGAGTTTAGATTTATTCTGTAAAATCAAATCAAAAAAAGAATGAAATGAATTCTAAATAAGAATTAAGGAGTCTTTATTTTATGTCGCGTTACCGAGGACCTCGTTTCAAAAAAATACGTCGCCTGGGGGCTTTACCAGGACTAACTAATAAAAGGCCTAAAGCCGGGAGTGATCTTAGAAACCAATCGCGTTCCGGGAAAAAATCTCAATATCGTATTCGCCTAGAAGAAAAACAAAAATTGCGTTTTCATTATGGTCTTACAGAACGACAATTACTTAAATACGTTCATATCGCCGGAAAAGCCAAGGGGTCAACAGGTCAAGTTTTACTACAATTACTTGAAATGCGTTTGGATAACATCCTTTTTCGATTGGGTATGGCTTCGACTATTCCCGCAGCCCGCCAATTAGTTAACCATAGACATATTTTAGTGAATGGGCGTAGAGTAGATATACCAAGTTATCGCTGCAAACCTCGAGATATTATTATGGCGAAGGATGAACAAAAATCCAGAACTCTGATTCAAAATTCTCTCAACTCTTCCCCTCAGGCGGAAGTGCCAAACCATTTGACTCTTCACCCAGTCCAATATAAAGGACTGGTCAATCAAATAATAGATAGTAAATGGGTCGGTTTAAAAATAAATGAATTGCTAGTCGTAGAGTATTATTCTCGTCAAACTTAATTAAACCTAAACTCAAATAAAATAGCAGAGGTTCGGGCAATTTGATTCCCTTTTATCAAATTTAATTAACCTAAGGTTAAGTAAGCAAAATACGGGTTTGATTCCGATTTTTTCTCAT